GAATGAAATAAGGCGAAAAAAACCAAAAGAAAATGGAAATGAATCTTGGAGTCTCCTTACTTCTCAGCCCTAAGCTAAGTCTTCCTCAATGACCGATCACTTTTCAGCATATTCCGGTAAAGCCTTAAAGGCAAGGAAAGCTTTCAAGCTAATAAGCTACTTAAGAAAGAAACTAAAGAAAGAAAAGAATTGAAAAGACAGAAAGGAAAGAGTACAAAGAGAGATACGGAAAGGTTGAAAAGCAGGGGATAGGACAGTAATAGGATGGCATTTCCCGTATGAATGGATTAGGTATAGGTGGAAGGAGATGAAAGCTGGCGCATAAGTAATGTAATGATGGCTAAGGGCTTTCTTTTTACCGGTTTGAAAGGAAGAGTGTGCCATGGTGAAATGCAAGACAGAACAGAAAGCAAGGAAGGTGAAAGGGTGTTGGCAAAATCCAATACAGAATGTCCCGAGGGGGCATTGTTGAATGAATTTACTTCGGTTTGATTTCCTGAAACACAAGCGGATCGGAACAATAGAACTAATAATAGAATAAACAGAGACAAAAGCAAATATTGGAGAACTTTGGAAAGGAGAAGAAGCCTCTCTTCCCCCTATCGCTAGGGGCCTTGCCTTTTTAAATGAAAGGCGCTACATTCGATTCTGACAACGGGTAAAGCTACTGCCCAGCCCCCTACCTTTATGCAGGAATTGACCAAATAAGGAAGATTGTGACCCCCAACGAAAAAGGAATGGCATTTTCGGGGAATAGCCCGCTTAAATAGACTAGATTGAAGAAAGGGAGGATATCCGAAAGGCTCAGAGAATGGGGATAAACTACTCAGGATATCCTGATAACTAACCCACCTCGAGCTGATTATGAGAAAGCCATTTACGCCTTTGAATGAGAGTTTTGGGATATGGGGCCAAACCCTCTTCTCTCTCTCGCCCTTCCAGTCCATCGATTGTTAGTTCTCTTGAGACTTCTGTTACATCCCTTAAGTCAGTCTTAAGGGTAGATAGCGCTATAGGCTAACGATAAGATTCAAGGGCCTTCTATTTAGTCGATGCTTCTTTTTCCTTTGATGGAGAAGTAGTAGTTGCTTCTCTCTTCAAGTTCAAGCGAGTTCTTGGAGTGCTTTTGTAAGAAGCCCCCTCCTGTTGGCGTGCTAGAAAATGGAATTCGAGTGATAGGCCAATGCTAAGTCTTCCATGTCGTTGGATAGTAGGTTCGAGGGCAAGGAAGGAGGTTATCATTTTGAAGCCTGCGAGCTAGTAATTCCTCTCCTCGAGAAAATTGGCATACCTTTTGATTTCCCTCGCTTCGTAAAGTAAACGAGAATGGAAAAAGTGACAAAAAGAGGGGAAGTTGCCCCTCCTAGGGGTCCCATTTTCGTTTTAGGTGACATTTGAGTCTCTTACTAGTCTATTTCTAATAATTGGAGTGCTAAGTGCTGCTTTGGCAGTCGAGTTTTTTCTTACATCCAGTGCTACATCTAGAGGTCCAGTCCCCTAGGTCATTTGATATCTCTAGTCTGAGTCTGAGTTCCGTTCAACAAGCCAGTTCTGTTAGATCGCTTACAGTCCCCGTAGTGTCCAGTAGCTCTCTCTTTTTCTTACCTTAACCTTAGGCAAGCGAAAGACATAGGCTTGAAATTCAAGTGTTGGTATATCCATCCCAGATTACTCTCTCTGATGTTGCTGTTATAGCTCAAACTTATACAGACTTAACTGGAGGTGCGTGCTCAATTGGGGAGCAGCCAATAAAAGGTCTTTTGGATCCAAAATGGCACGGCTGGCTGTCGGAGAAGCACTCACAAATCTTGTTTGGGCGAAAGTTACCTCTCTTTCTGATGTTAAAGCAAGTGGAAATTGGATGTATGCTGCAAAGCTAGATGGTGAAGGAGCTGCAATCTATGACGCTGCTCTTGCTCTTTCTGAGGCTATGATTGAACTTGGGATTGCAATTGATGGAGGGAAAGATAGTCTTTCCATGGCAGCCCACGCATCTGGGGATCTTGTTAAAGCTCCAGGGAATCTAGTCATCAGTACCTATGTGACAGGTAAGCCAACCAATAAGAGAGACTTTCTATCTTGCCTAGGCTATTCGATAGCGGACATAGTGGATTAGTTAGTAATGCCTAAGGTAACCCATTCAAAAAGGAAGTGTGCGCCATACCTACTCCCTCAGTAAAGAAGAAGACATCTACAATTTTCTATTTCGATTTTTCTAAGGACATGCAAATTGATTTGTCCCCGATATCTCTTAGGGCATTGACACCCTGTCGATCGACTGTTGGCTTGTGTCAGTTAGCGGGTAAATATAGCATTTCAATGTCTGTTCTACAACGCTTAGCTGGTGCAGGCTATCGTCTTCTCTCGCCTTTGATGTCTACTCAATCTAAACGTTGGGAACGACTGAAAGCGGCTGCTTCTAAACCCTATGGTTCACATCGATTACCCTTAGAATTCAGGTTGGGTAGGGGAAAGCCTCTCAATCCGTATTTGAAGGCGAAGATGATCGATTCTCTTTTTCGAAGGGAATTAAAGCCTAAGGAGATAGGGCTCTTTCCAGACGAGCTGGTGTTCGATGGTGAACGAGAGATAGAGGAGCGCACTGTTCTAGGCCAATGGGTAGATCAGTGGTTGCGATGGGTCTCTTGGTATCACACCTCGGCATGGAACATGTTCACAAGGATCTTGGCATGATGGAAGGCCTAGGAGTATCGTGGGAGCACGAGGGTGCATGTGGAAGAGTGGCCAAGACAATGCCAAGAACACTAGAGGCCATGGAAGCACAAAGGAGTGGTGGCATCTTAGAGGACTCTAGAGAGTCCTAGGAAGCTGCCTAGGTCGGCCAAAGGGGCTGCCATACAAGCTACAAGAAGCTAGCATTCTATAGAAGGTTCTAGAATGGCCTAGCGTGGCCTTGCCCTTGGGCAATAGGGGCTGCCCAATGCCCCACCGACTTAGTATAGCCTCTTTATTCGGGGACTTCAACGCAACGGGCCTTACAAGCTCAGAAAATGGCAATTCTTCACGTTTTCCTCAGACAGTGGGAATGAATTCTCTTACTTGATTTACATTGAAAGATATGTGTACCACACCGAACAAGCAATATGCCGATATGCTTGATGTACCAGCCAAGCCAGCTCGACCGTATACAGTAAAAGGGATTCGCCTTTGCCTCAGACAGAAGAACAACGGATTGAACAGGACAACCGGGAAGGGAAGCCTGACATAGTAGATATTGATTTGAACAAAGGAACTGAAACCGGTACCAGAAACCAAACAAGAGATGGAATTCCAAATGAAACAGATGACCAACCTACAATAAGAAAGACGAAAACGGAATTAGGAATTCCATTCTCTAAGACGAACTAAAGGAATGTCTCTAAGCAGCCAAGGCCAAGAGCAAGCAGGAGTTGTCCTATCTGCCTAGAAAGATTCGATAAAGAAAATGTGAGTGGGCGGGAAATCAATAGACACAGAAAGAGAAGAGCAAAAGGAGCAGAAGGCACTCCGTTTTTTATGTGAAATCAAGGAGCAGCAGGTTAGACTTTGACACTTTCCCGAAGAGAGCTCAAAGCAATAAGATGAAAGATGGGATGAGATGCTAGCCTTAGCGCAGAAGATAAATCATTGAACCTTAGGCCACTACCGAGCAGCAATGTAGGATCATAACTGCCTGTACTGCCGAGATGATCCCTACTTGAAAAGGCGGAGACAGATTGTTGCGACAAATCGAGTTTCAAAAGCCCATTTATCAATCACATTTTCAGGCACACCAGTCAAAGATTAACCCCTTATTCCATATTTTGCATACAAAGCAGAGGTGCGAAGCGAAGGTGCGGTCCAGCTGCAGGAAAGACCAATCGCAGAGAGAAATTCAAAGAGATTCCCGCCTCCGGGCGGGGGTTCCCCGCGGGGCTATTACACGTATTCCCCCCGGGGGTAGCTACAAGCATAAACCGGTTTAATAAATTACGTAGAGTGATCGCAGAAACTATTCGCAAGCTTGCGCACACGTGGGAAAGTTGAAGCTTTCTGAGAATGGAGAACCCTGGACGGCCGTGGAGGCCTGAAAACAAGACAGTCCGAAAAAAGGGCCTTCTGTCTACACGCTTTCGAGAATAGAATAGACGAGACGGCTGTGATTGACAAAGTAGGGCGAGGTGAGTCTTGGCTCCTTTCACTTTGTCGTACTCGGAGGAGTGGTGACCCGAGAGTACATGGCAGACGAAACGACGGTGGCTCCATACGGGGGATTGTCGGGTTCTTATGGGTGCATTAACTAGAAATTGGTTGGAATTGGAAGTAACTGTAAGCGAGGGAGGGAAAGGAAAAGCAAAAAGTTTTATGCGTTCGTGCTCCACATCCGTGAAGCACTTCACTCGCTCAAGAAGACACAGAAAATTACTAGCTTTTCGGTGTTGAAGGAAAGAGGCTTTAACCCTTCATCGACGCCAACACACTGGCAGGGGGAGCAGCATGGAAAGCGAGGCTCCACACCCTTCTCCGTGGGCTTTAGGAATCGAAACCGGACCAAGCTCGCACACAAGCCTGCTACCAAGCAGGAGCAAAAAAAGGAATATGTTGAATTGGGACAGGAAAGCATCATAAGCCAGCCAACAAGCAAAACGAGTTCTCATTCACGGATAACTAAGCTTTGACAAGGGAGAGGGGGACCCTTCTCATACCCGCCCTTACAGGAGCCTAACGGAGAAAAGGCTATGCCCAATAGGGGATGCGGTAAAAGGATGTCCGTCTGTTGATGGCTAGCTCGTAGACGCAAATATTGGACCTAGGGTTGTTGATGGATCTGGTCTTGTCGAACAGGTCCTTCGAACACAAAAGCCCACTAGCCGAGCTGAACTGGTTAGTGATGGAAGCAATTCCCACGAACTGAGAACAAAAGGATGTACTTGCCCCCTTCCCCAGCCATTACCGCTCATCCACCGCTTTTTATGTTGAAATCCTGTCTTTGTCTTTCCCGGCTGTCTTTTGCGTGCTATTCCTTACGCCCTGAGAAAGAACCTCCACTTGGATTCATTTCAAGTCTCGAGTTCTTGTTTAGAATTCTCGTATATGAAGTTCGAACGAGAGCTTTGATGCAATTCAAATTGACAAGCAGTAGTGACAGCATAATAAATGTCCGGAGGACAGAACAAAATCTGGAATTCCCGGGTTTCCTTTGCCAATAGACCAATCAATGGTGCTCTATCGGAAACAAGATTCAGTCGCTACAAGCCCACGGCGGAGCACTCCTAAGGCTTGGTGAGCTAGGTTTAGTGACTGGGGCGGACTTCTATTCTATACCTGTCTCCTTCTGTTACTATTATATAACCTCCTCGAAGCAAGGAAGGGAAGGAGGAGGAGAAGCACAGATAATTAGGGAAGTGGAGTAATTGTGAAGACTAGCGTAGAAGTTACTCACTTTTTTTTATGGAAGCCGAGACCCCTCCGTGACGTGGTCTTAGACTGGTTAATCGCGATGGACCAGTATTTCGAACTAAAAGAGATTTCGGACCCGGAGCGGGTACGTTTCATTACCACGAAGTTGAAGAAAACAAAAAGGCAGGTTTATGGTGAGCACATGTACGACAGAAGAGGGAGCTGGAGGAGAAGCGCTACGAAGAACAAGAAGTTCTGAAGTTTAAGGATTAATTTCTACCAGGTGATGTCGAAGCGGAATTCATAAATAAGTTTAAGAATTTGAAACAAGGTTTTTCCAAAATTTCTATGAGAAAGTACATGAAGGAGTTTAACCTATTGTCTCTACGATGTAGAGTGAAGGAGGAAGACAAAAGGCAATATTCGAGCTGAATGAATTGCATTTGTCTTTTCTGGACAGCATAGAAGGAGCATACCGTATTGCTTTGAGGGTCGAAGGACCTACTGCTTGAGCCAAAAACAAGAAAGCGAATGAAAGAAGCGAAGGTAAGAGTCAAAATACGCCGTGGAGAAGAGCTTACTTATGAGCAAAAGGGGAGGACGAAGTCGCAGGAGATTCGGTAGAGGAGATAGAGCTGGTAAAGATGACCAGCAGAAGCCTCAACAGAGGAAGAATTCCGCACGAGATAACAAGGGACGTTAAGGAGGACGTGGTAGAGGTGATAACCGTCACGTGTGCCAAAGAGATGGCGATTGACATTGAATTCCCTCTTCTGCTTTTAATATGAATTGACTCCGCTTTGGTCACTAGCTCCGTAGGTCCCTAAGCAACTTCTCTCGTCACTAGTCACTATGGCCGAAGGTTAGCAAGCCTGCTCCCAGGTCAGCAGCGAGGTCAGCTCCATCTCCTCCTTCCTTTGTCTTTGTCTACTGTTCATCCTTGACCTTCTTTCCGAACTCGTTAACACCGGAACACCCGCCATGAAGGTCACTCAAAGTAACCTACTCGAGCTTCGCCCTTTGTATTGTACCGCCTGGAAAGAGGTTCGCTAGCCTTTTTCTTTCCCTGCACCTAAAAGTTTAGTTCCCTTTTCAAAAAAAGACCTAAGCTTGAAGTCAAGGCTTCTATGCTGCTCGATCTTTCTTGACGAAGAGAATGGCATACTTAGGTCTCAGGATGAGATTCTGAAAGAGTAACCGCAATATCAGAAGAAATTCTTCCTTGATTCCTTTGACCTGAGACTGCTACTTGTATTTCCTTTACTACTCTTTCTCTCTCCTCAGTTGCTTCTTGAGCCAACAAAGTTTTTGCTTGTCTTTCCTTGCTACTTTCAATCAATCAGAAAAGGAGGATTGAGCAGTGGCTTGGGAAATAAGACAACACTTGATGGGAATTGAGGAGTAGTAAGGAATGATAAAGAGTGAAATTCAGTCACCCTCTCCGCTTTCTTTTCTTGAGAAGAATGCTCTGGTCTGGCATAAATGCCACTAGGTCATCTATGATTTGCATCTGCAAGAATGAAGGACAGAAGATTGGAAAACTAAAAAGAAAGCCAGGGCGTCCGGTGGATGAAGTCTACTTTTGTAATGTCAGGCTGAAAAGGGGGGGATAGCACTAGAGAGTCGGGAACTTTCACTGCAACTGAAGAGGCTCACACCTTCCATCAAACTAACCTATCAACAGAAAGAACCGAGGTTGATTTCTTTGCAATAGGGAATGCAGTTGAAATAGAGATTCGCTTGAAAAGAGAGCAGTACTACAAGAAAGCTGTAAGACAGAAATAAGTCGATTGCTGCCATTCCGGAAATCAGGGTTTAGAAGTCTTTCGTCCGGGAGATATAGCTCCTCAGCGCATACATACAGAGATCCTGTGATTTGATCTGTACTAGAGACGGGAAGAACCAGAGGAAGACTCCATAGCTGATAGAACCAAGGACAAGGTCTGGACTGACGAGAAAGTGAAAAGTGATCTGCACTATAGCTTCTCCCATTCCATTCCTTATTGTTGCTTTTAGTGCTTAGATAAGTTTGTTTGTTTTGTAGCACGGGGGGATAGAAAGTGCTTTTTCCCGCAGTAGGGTAGGGAGAGATTCTTTCTCTTTACTAGAGCCAAGACTGTACGAGGAGAGAAAGACTTAAGTCGACTCAAGTGGAAATAATCAGACTGCTTCCATACCTTATCTCAGGTTACCCCTTAGTGCGGGTATGGGGCACTTCGTCAGCAGTGGTTCGTTTAGCAAGCAGTCTTATTGCTTGAAAGCACACACAGCACACAGTAGGAGAGTTCGAGTGTGAAAGCAGTGTACTCATGCCCCTGAGATAAGGTATGCATTTAGTGCGTTATCTAACTAGAAGAGCAGGAGCAGCAAGCACTTACTTTCTTTAAGACGCTAACTTCCACAGCAGCTAAGAATTCTCTCAGGTTTTCCGTTAGTGCGCTCCGGAAAGAAGGAGCAAAGGCGAAAAAGCTCAAGTGATTTTCCCTTGACTACTGTCAGGCCAGGTAAGATAACTGCATAACCTAGGGAATACAACTCCATAAGAGCGAGAAAGTACGGGGATAGAAAGAATCACACGATTCCCTATCGTGATAGAAGCAACAATAGGATAGGAGTGCACAGGTTCGCAACTGGACTCTTCTCTGACTAGAAGAGCTGCGCCTAAGACTCTGAAGCGAAGGGAGGTGGTCCCGAGCCTTGCCTATATGGCTATATAGCGTCAGCGTTGTTTGCAAGTCACGTCAGTGCAGGCGCAGCGTAGCGTCATGGTAGCGTTAGCTATGCGAGACTCAGAGCAGCATAGCTCTGCTAGCGAGCCCCTATGCGATAGCTAGACTCAGAGCGAGACTCTCAGATTGACCTGACGTTTCTAGTGCCCAGTGAAACGCAAAGAGAACCAATTCTTCCTTAACTAAGTCAAAGAGCGGATTCGTACTATCCTGTTAAACAGTCGAGTTGCCGACCACCTGAGTACCTTAGTGGTGTCACTCATAGATCAGCAAATCCGCACATTTGAAGTCTTGTCGAGGATTTTTTCTGCAAGAAATCCGTGATTTGAACCAGACTGACCAACTTCCCAAATGGTCCAACGAATCCAGCTGAGCACAGATCTACTCTTCGAATCACAAGCAACAATAGAATGAAACCGTTCAAAAGGGATACGATATCAGGCCTTGCGGGGTAAGGTCAGCTGATTAGACCCGACAGGACAATCGGTTATATGACGGCTCTCGTCGACCGGGCTGGCATGCGGAAAGCAAGAGCGAGCTTCTTCGCTCCATACGTTGGTCCAAGATCCATCAAAGGCTCATAATCCAAGGACCCTTTACTTCGTAACCTTCAACCAAGGTCCTGTGGAATGAATAATACGACACTTCGTGTCCTTCCCATCAAATCTTCAGTTCCCAGCCAAGTTCTATCTGAAAGGATTGAATGTAGTAATTCATCTCTAGTATAGGCTTGCAAAAGACCGGCTACACAAGCTTGGCTCCAGGCTAGATAAAAGAATTCCTGATCTTGTCGGAATGGGAGCAGCTATTTCATTCGCATCTGGCTTGACTGAAAGGATGGAATGGACTGAGAAGTCGTCCTATCGTGCTACTGGCTTTGAACCGGATTGCTAACGAGCAGATGCCCTGTGCTCTATCAATCTAGTCCCAGTCTTTCCAGCAAGCGAGCGAGTGAGACTGACGAAACCCGGGTACACTGAAGACAAAGCAATTCATTGCGTACAGACAGACTCATAGTCAACAAGACAGCGAAGTATCAACAAACCCGGTTAGACAAAGGATAGAGATTCAACACCCAATCCAAGCAAAATGACCACCGGAGGGGATTTGGAGTCTTCTTCTTCACTCGAATGGAGCTGAAAGTCAAGAACGAGAATGGGAAGTAGCGCCGCAACTCCGGACCGAAAGCACGACACGAATGGCAAGCGCGTAAGCGCAGGTTTTCTGTCTTTCCTTTCCCTTCCTAGACAGCGAATCGAAATCTGAGTCTGTCTGAAAGTGAGTGAATCTCGGGGAGAGGCACGAACTTAAGGAGCTAACTTAAGCTTGGTCGATAGTCGTTCCGGTCCTAGCTGGTTCCATGATCTAGGAAGTCAATCTAATCTCTCTTTCCTGCCTTGGTCAAAAGCGGTATAGGCTGTGAATCGAATCTCTCTGTCCTCTAACCGAATTAGCGCATCTTCCTTTCTCTTTGTTGAATAGTGGAGCTCCACTCCAGTGAAGCAAGACTGAATCCGGAGAGTTCGATCCATGTACTCTGTTCTGTACACTACAGATTTGACTACTTGCAAACCTCTAACCAAGGCTTGCTTCCTAGGATCTAGTCCAGATAATCTATCTATGATCTTTCCCCTCAAGCTAGTTAGGGAACTACCTTCGCTCCGCACCTTATCCTTCGATCCAAGCCACGAGGCAAAAGGCAAGCTGACTTAGAGGCTGCGGTCATTCTTGATTGATGTAGCTTCGTCGTCTGTTTTGGTACGAATGAGACACAGAACAGTAGCAGCCAAGGCTTCTGATCTAGGGCTCAGAAAAAGACCAAGATGATTGCCACAGAATCGAGAAGTAGCAGACATGACCGCTTCTACCACTTCACTATAAGTACTCAAACAGTACTTGCCGCCGGAACTCTCACTCTTTATTGCCACTAGTTTCTAACTACTATGTCATTAGCTCGAAGTGCAGTGATCCCAAACGGGAATCTAACGATTTCATTCACTTCACCAACAAAAGGCGAGGTAGCTTGGCGTCAGTAAAGACAAAACAAGATCCGAGGGTTTCTTTTACTAAATTAGAGCATACCAATCTCAGAAACGAAACTGGTCAATGCGCGCTTGATACGCGAACACTAAAGAGAGAACCGGGGCTAATTTGCTTCGGTTAGGATTCTTGGGAATAGAATGAATCGAATTGGCTGAAGCCGTCAACATACGCTTTCGGGAAGTTTAACCACGCGATATCTCAGTGAACGTATTGGAACCGGGTAGGAGAGCCAGCCAGATTTCGTTTCTAAGAGGTGACCCGAATAAATGGGCTCAACAGCAATCATTGACTCGTTAAGTGAAGTTAAAAAGAAGCTGAACCAAGACTCAATGGTTCGCCTATCGGCTAAGAAATTGGAAATGACGAAGGATTACCGCTGGATGGGACTCAACACTCCCCTTCTATACTATCTCATATCTCACCTCAGCGCTAATAGAAGCTTCAAGCCCGAGTTATAGGAGCAACCATCGGAAGAAGGAAAAGGCAAGCCAAACAGGAAGCGAACTCAAAGCGGGTCCGTCTGTCATGACTTCCAAAAAGAATAAAGGCTAGCTTCAAGAGAACAGCAACCATCATTGCGAGAGAGATCCCAATTCCGGATATGCTGTTTTATGTCACTCGATGACTTGATTGGGACATTCTTGTTTTAATACGCGAAGATGGTGATGAATCGTTCTCATATATTGCCAGAATCTTTTCGATTGTTCTCTGGTTACGCTAGATTTTGCTAAAAGAAAGGGGGCCCAGCGATACAAGAGCATTTTCCAAGCATAAAATCACGAAGCCGGCCCAAAAAGTGGGGGAGACTCGTCATTCTCCGCTTGCAAGTCAAGCTTTTCAAGAGAATCTTTCAGGATGTTCTGATGATCCTAATCAGAGCCAACAAGCAGGTCGAGCTGACATAGGCGGGAATTTGAACCCTTTTGGACTGGAGGGCCGGGTCAGAAGGACCGAGATTGATCTCAGATTGGGGTCAGTAGAGTTTCATTTATCGAATTTGCGGTCCAACCTTGCTAAATAATGAAGATGAATGGTGCTATATCCACCTGGAGTCTACCATAAGATTTATACCGGGAAAGTGTTAGATAGAAATGTCTGCCTATTAAATCAATACCGGGATCTAACGATGAAACTATAGCCCTCTCGAAGGAATCTTTCAGGGTGAAAAGCAAGATGTTTGACCTGCCGGGCGTAGCCTTGGTCACTTCTTTTTTGAAAAGCGGAATCAGAAGCTGACCACAGGAGTCGATATTCTGAAGCTGGCAAGCAGGATCCAATCTCAGAAATGGGTTTTCACTTGACGGGGATCACTCTAAAGAAAGGAAGTCGTTTTGGCTGTTGTTATTCCAGGTTGGAGAAATCACTTTCTTTATAAATGTCATAAAAGACAGGGGCTTTCTTGCTTCAGCATGTGAGGGAAATGCCCCGGGTACCGAAGTTAGCGGCTTTAGAGATAGGGGCGAGGGCGGCGGGACATAGACTCTGAGTCCTAAATCGAAGTTCCTGTTCCCAGTGCGAATGCATTATGCCCGGTTTAATCAGTTACACCAGCTAACATAACAACACTCAACACTCCGAGTGGCATAGGCGCGGGAAGACCAGTTAAGGTCTCGTAAGATAGAGTGACCCACGCACAGCGGCTTCAGGTTCTAAACCATTGCAAGCAACCTTCAAAACCCCTTTGAGCCGTGACAAGGAGTGGCGAAACGCACTCGATAGCTGCACTCGTTCCGGATCTTCGTCCTGCCAATCCTCCCGTCAAGGTGAGAGCTCTCTTCCCATGGCAAGCGCTACCTCACCCCTTGCTTCGCAACCGTCGTCTTTTAGCTGATTGATGCGTGTCAAAGATAGACGTGTCACGCCGCATGAAGAAAGCTGTCAAGCATTGAATGAAGGGAGGGAGGCTCGGGCAAGGTTGTCGGAGCACGTCCGCCGTTGTCTTTTCTGTCGAGGTTGCTTGCAAGGAGTCGACACTCTGAGATGTCAATAGAGAGAGCAGAAAAGCGAGTCGTGAGTGTTCGAGTCTGTAATCTTGTCAAAGAGGGTTTGACCTCAACTAGGCTACGGGTTCTTATTCTGGTAGACATCACCCGAAGGCCGCGTCCTAGACTGATGACACTTGCTCAATCTCTAAAGCGAATTCGGAAACTTTGGAAGAACCAATCTCGAGAGGTTGCATTGGGCGGGCGATAGGGACTCTGGATTTCTTTCTGCTGGCAAGGCATCTATACCGTAGCCGCGGAATCACCAATGAATCTAAGGCCGCGACGGGGACCGGGAGGAGCAGACAAAGAGAGTATAGAAAGAGTAGAGTCTTCACTCAGTCCATGAGAGAACTCCCTCTCTGATTGACTTCATCAGGAATCCTGAGGGTCCTGCCTTTGCTCTTTATCTCGGTATGGTTGACCACATTCCTGTTTTCAACCTTGGTAGGTCTTCGGTTCTGCTTATCGATCCGCTTCGACTCGATCGGATCACGGGATAACTTGTCCGAGCTTTCCCTCACTCTCTGCCTCAACCATTCATTCCAGTGATCTTTGCAATCAATCTCTCCCACAATAGCTAAAAGCTGCCGTCAGCGCTGTTGCACGAGTACTACGACAAACCCGTACCACGAGTACACTAACAAGAGAGGAACTACGAGCAGAAAGACTCACTCTGCTACTGAAATGCAAGAGATTGCGTTTAAATACAGAGAAAGAGAGAGTCAGTCTCTTGAGCGACCGATCAAGAAATGCAAAGAGAAGGGGAATGGTTAGTGATGACGGCATAGGACACAGAAAGTTCCTTCTCTCTCTTTTGAATCCCAGGGATTGCCTCAGGGAAGAGGCCAGTCCCTGAAAAAGCCATCTCGATTGGTATCATTCAAATGCGAATATAGGCCTGATTGAAGCATAAAAGTGAAATAATAATAATGAGAGGCTTTTGTCCGTTGACGGTCATCTTACCTGTCTCCTACGCTACGCTCTCAACTGGATCAATCGCTTTGTCCTGATTTATTGAACAGGTGCCCTGTGGAACATGTTTTATGGAATTTCACTCTTTATTCCATATTTCTTTTCTTACTGATTGAATTCAGGTAGAGAGAGGAATATTCGATCAAAACCCTTAGTCCGATAGGGGGATAGTATACATTCAATCCGGATAAGACACTGAGATGAAAGACGAATCAAGCAAGAAAGGCAGAAAGGGGGCCGCTTTCTCGAGTGAGAGTTCTTTTTTGGGGGTAGTCTGACTGTCCTCATTCTAGTTGGTAGGCGTGCGAGTAAGAGGGTAGTAGGCGAAATTCTATGAATTGAATGGGACTTCAGCTTCGACAATCGTATCCTCCCTCCAGCAAATAAGGTGGAGTGGGCAAGGCAGAGAAGACAGGAAAACACAAGCTCAAACTTCAGCATTTCCATTACCTGCTCCAGTAAAGGAAGCATTTCCAGTGAATAAGAACTAGAATTGGAATTGGGTCGGGAGCTAAGAGAGATTGGAAAGGTTTAAATAAGAGTGTGCCTAGCGTCTTTCGCTCTCTCTTATTAGAAGAAGGAAGGGGCGCGACCCCACTCAGCTCGAAGAAGTAGCTCTTTCAACTAATCCATACTTTTCTTCTCCAACCAGTCAAGTGGCTTTCAGCTCCTTTATGAAACCTTCCCCTTTTAATAATAATAATAAGAAGGTAAGCATCAAAATAATAAGAAGGTAAGCATCAAAGCCCAGAAAACCCAACCTATACAAAGAGCTCTTTTCAGCCCCTACTCCTAACAAGTGAAAGTTGCTGGCACCCACCATATCTTGCTTCGGGGCCGATCTCTTGTATCGGAGCAAACAAATTCAATGATTTTCTAGATTCTATTTATTTCTTTTTTCCACCACAAACAGATTTGCCGCATGGATTGGATAGAGTCCCCGGATCTCGACATTCAAGCACGAATCCCTTGAGCGCCTCGGCGGCGGATAGCAGCATGGGCAAAGCACTCTGCTGCGGCGAGCAGCCGGTTCTTATTGCATTCACCAAGAGAGTCTTGCTCGCTCCTTTCCAACCAGTCAAGTGGCTTTCCGCTCCTGAACTCTGCGGCGAGTTCAGCCACCACCTCCGGGTCTGAGCTCTGCTCGAGCGTAGTCAGCCAGCTTCGTGACTTTGCTTAGCTTCCAGCCTTGCAAAGGGATAACCTTTCACTATCTAGGCGCCCTCGAAGGAGGGGTCCCACGGACTTCTTCCCCGAAGGTCAAGCCGTAGTTCCTGTCCCTGGGAGAAGTGGAAGGAGTTAGGAGGATGGAGCGCCCTTTGCCCTAAGAAATAGGCGGCTTCGCCTTCAAGCCGTCAAGAAAATCGAGCTAATATGTGATCATGACAGTACACTGATGCATAGGTCTTCTTTACTTTACGGCCTTTTGATTATGATGCATCATGAACGTGCCAATATGTGATCGGGGTGAGCGGTGGTTAGATATAGGGGCGGCTTCGCCGGCTTGGATTGGAAGGAAGGGCTTCGCTTTCCGATCGCTTTTTGAGGCCGGTTTGGATGAGCGTGGGCAAGTTCGGGATTCACTATCGCTTTCCGCTTGGAGCGGCTCACCCCCTTGTCACTTAAAGGGCGAAGTCGCCGAAGCGAGTCGAAAGGCCAAAGAGTCATCTTTGAAGGCTACTATGCATCCTTATTCATAGTAGAGTGTAAGGTAGGTTTGGGTATAGCAGGACTTGAACCTGCGACCATTAGGTTAAAAGCCCAATGCTCTACCAACTGAGCTATACACCCAACACCCCAAAAAAGATGTAGTAGTAAATAAGGATTGGTACGGAAAAGAGGCCGGCCCCCCTTCTTCTCATCATATTAAAGGAGCGCGGCTCTGTATGAGG